GCTAACGTAGCTTAATTAAAGCATAACACTGAAGATGTTAAGATGGGCCCTAGAAAGTCCCGCAGGCACAAAAGCTTGGTCCTGACTTTACTATCAGCTTTGGCCAAATTTACACATGCAAGTATCCGCACCCCTGTGAGAATGCCCTACCGTTCCCCCTTTACTCCCGGGAACAAGGAGCTGGTATCAGGCACAACCTATTGTTTAGCCCACGACACCTTGCTCAGCCACACCCCCAAGGGAACTCAGCAGTGATAGACATTAAGCCATTAGTGAAAACTTGACTTAGTTAAGGCCAACAGAGCCAGCAAAACTCGTGCCAGCCGCCGCGGTTATACGAGGGGCTCAAGTTGATGGCCCTCGGCGTAAAGAGTGGTTAAGAAATATAACACTAAAGCCAAACACCTTCATAGCTGTCATACGCACTTGAAGACAGGAAGACCTTCCACGAAAGTGGCTTTAAAAACTCTGAACCCACGAAAGCTAGGATACAAACTGGGATTAGATACCCCACTATGCCTAGCCATAAACAAAAGTGGCAAGCCCACCTCTGCCACTCGCCAGGGAACTACGAGCATAAGCTTAAAACCCAAAGGACTTGGCGGTGCTTTAGACCCCCCTAGAGGAGCCTGTTCTAGAACCGATAACCCCCGTTCAACCTCACCCTCCCTTGTTGTCCCCGCCTATATACCGCCGTCGTCAGCCTACCCTATGAAGGACATAAAGTAAGCAAAATTGGCACAGCCCAAAACGTCAGGTCGAGGTGTAGCGAATGAGAGGGGAAGAAATGGGCTACATTTACTGATACAGTATACACGAACGATGCATTGAAATCAGACATCTGAAGGAGGATTTAGCAGTAAGAAGGAAAATAGAGCGTTCCCCTGAAACTGGCCCTGAAGCGCGCACACACCGCCCGTCACTCTCCCCGAGCTTAAATTTTAAACATAAATAAACCACAACAACTGTAAAGGGGAGGCAAGTCGTAACATGGTAAGTGTACCGGAAGGTGCGCTTGGAAAAACCAGACCGTAGCTTAACTAGCATAGCATCTCCCTTACACCGAGAAGATGTCCGTGCAAATCGGACCGGACTTGACACCCAACAGCTAGCCCCTCCCTCCAACTACAACAAGTCAACATAGACTAACCCCAAATACCCTCCCATCCATTAACCAAACCATTTTTCCTCCTTAGTATGGGCGACAGAAAAGGACCCAGGCGCCATAGAAAAGTACCGCAAGGGAAAGCTGAAAGAGAAATGAAATAACCCAGTAAAGTACAAAAAAGCAGAGCTTAAGCCTCGTACCTTTTGCATCATGACCTAGCCAGTAAGCCCTGAGCAAAACGAATTTTAGTTTAGACCCCCGAAACTAAGTGAGCTACTCCAAGACAGCCTATAAGGGCGCACCCGTCTCTGTGGCAAAAGAGTGGGAAGAGCTTTGAGTAGAGGTGACAGACCTACCGAACTTAGTTATAGCTGGTTGCCTAAGAACTGAATAGAAGTTCAGCCTTTTAGCTTCTTCAACCCGACCTGATTACATCTCCCCCGGTCCAAAGAAAGCTAAAAGAGTTAGTCAAGAGGGGTACAGCCCTCTTGAAAGAGATACAACTCTAACAAGCAGGTAAAAGATCAAAAGATAAAAGGCATTACATTCAAGTGGGCCTAAAAGCAGCCACCCTTAAAGAAAGCGTTAAAGCTTAAATGTCTGCCACCCCCCCCCCCCATCACGACGAAACCATCTTAAACCTCTTAACCTATTAGGCCTCCCTATGCGAACATAGAAGAGAATATGCTAGAATGAGTAATAAGAGGGCCCGACCCTCTCCTAGCACCCGTGTATATCAGAACGAACCCCCACTGAAAATTAACGCCCCCAATAAAAAGAGGGTAATGAACCAAAAAGCCCGTGAACCAGAAGCCCCTTCATCAAACTAAGCGTTAACCCCACACAGGAGTGCCCCAGGAAAGACTAAAAGAAAAAGAAGGAACTCGGCAAACACTGGCCTCGCCTGTTTACCAAAAACATCGCCTCTTGAACCCTCAATACTATAAGAGGTCCCGCCTGCCCTGTGACCAAAGGTTTAACGGCCGCGGTATCCTGACCGTGCGAAGGTAGCGCAATCACTTGTCTTTTAAATGGAGACCTGTATGAATGGCATAACGAGGGCTAAGCTGTCTCCTTTTTCCAGTCAATGAAATTGATCTGCCCGTGCAGAAGCGGGCATAAATACATAAGACGAGAAGACCCTATGGAGCTTCAGACACCAGAACAGACCGCACTGATTAAACCTTAATTAAAAGAACAAGCCAGACACCCCCTGTTCTCCTGTCTTCGGTTGGGGCGACCGCGGGGAACAAAAATCCCCCACGTGGAATGGGAACAACCTCCCTAAAAATAGGGCCACACCCCTAATAAACAGAAAATCTGACCAGAAATGACCCGGCAAAGCCGATCAACGAACCCAGTTACCCTAGGGATAACAGCGCAATCCTCTTTTAGAGCCCATATCGACAAGAGGGTTTACGACCTCGATGTTGGATCAGGACATCCTAATGGTGCAGCCGCTATTAAGGGTTCGTTTGTTCAACGATTAAAGTCCTACGTGATCTGAGTTCAGACCGGAGAAATCCAGGTCAGTTTCTATCTATGGAGTATTCTTTTCTAGTACGAAAGGACCGAAGAGAAGAGGCCCCTGCCAAAGCAAGCCTCACCCCAACCTTAGGAAAACAAATAAAAAAGGCAAAGGGGTACATCCTCCGTGCCTGAGAAAAAGGCATGTTAAGGTGGCAGAGCCCGGCAAATGCAAAAGACCTAAGCCCTTTGAACAGAGGTTCAACTCCTCTCCTTAACTATGATTTCATTAATTTTAACCCACATCCTAAATCCACTGGCATACATCGTCCCAGTTCTATTAGCCGTTGCATTCCTAACTCTCCTGGAACGAAAAGTTTTAGGATACATACAACTACGAAAAGGCCCAAATGTAGTAGGCCCATATGGGCTCCTCCAACCAATCGCCGACGGTGTAAAGCTATTTATTAAAGAACCCATCCGACCATCAACATCCTCCCCTCTACTATTTATCCTCGCCCCCATACTCGCCTTAACCTTAGCCCTTATTTTATGAGCCCCCCTGCCCCTCCCACACCCTGTAACAGACCTCAACCTTGGCATCCTTTTTATCCTAGCCCTCTCTAGCCTGGCCGTCTATTCAATTCTTGGTTCGGGCTGAGCCTCTAATTCAAAATACGCCCTCATCGGGGCCCTACGAGCAGTTGCACAAACCATCTCATATGAAGTAAGCCTAGGCTTGATCTTACTAAGCGCCATCATCTTCACGGGGGGTTTCACACTCAAAACTTTCAGCATCGCACAGGAAAGCATCTGACTTCTTCTTCCCGCTTGACCCCTAGCCGCAATATGATACATTTCCACCCTAGCCGAAACGAACCGAGCCCCCTTCGATTTGACAGAAGGAGAGTCCGAACTAGTTTCTGGCTTTAACGTAGAATACGCAGGAGGACCATTCGCATTATTCTTCCTAGCGGAATACGCTAACATCCTCTTAATAAACACCCTATCAGCAATTCTATTTCTAGGCACCTCACACTTCCCCCACGCACCACAAATCACCACAATAAGCCTAATATTTAAAGCAGCCCTCCTCTCAGTCCTCTTCCTATGAGTACGGGCCTCGTACCCACGATTCCGCTACGACCAACTCATACACCTTATTTGAAAGAACTTTCTTCCTCTAACCCTGGCCCTGGTAATCTGGCACCTTTCTCTCCCCATTGCGCTTGCAGGACTTCCTCCTCAGCTGTAGCTCGGGAGCCGTGCCTGAATAAAGGGCCACTTTGATAGAGTGACTAATGGGGGTTAAAGTCCCCCCGACTCCTTAGAAAGAAGGGACTTGAACCCTACCTGAAGAGATCAAAACTCTTAGTGCTTCCACTACACCACTTCCTAGTAAAGTCAGCTAATAATAAGCTCTTGGGCCCATACCCCAAACATGTTGGTTAAATTCCTTCCTTTGCTAATGAACCCATACATCATAGCCATCTTACTCTTCGGCCTAGGCTTAGGGACCACCCTAACATTTGCAAGCAGTCACTGGCTCCTCGCCTGAATAGGCTTAGAAATTAACACGCTGGCCATTATTCCATTAATAGCACAACACCACCACCCACGGGCAATTGAAGCCACCACCAAATACTTTCTTACCCAAGCAACGGCGGCAGCCACATTATTGTTTGCAAGTATAACCAACGCCTGACTCACAGGACAATGGGACATTCAACAAATAACGCACCCTGTCGCCCTAACGATAGTTACACTAGCCCTAGCACTAAAAATTGGGCTAGCACCCCTCCATACTTGACTACCAGAAGTCCTCCAAGGACTTGACCTAACTACAGGGCTTATCCTCTCCACCTGACAAAAACTTGCACCTTTTGCCCTACTTCTACAAATCTCTAAGTCAGACCAAACAGTCTTTATTATCCTTGCACTTGCCTCCACTCTTGTTGGCGGATGAGGCGGGCTAAACCAAACCCAACTCCGTAAAATCCTTGCCTATTCTTCCATTGCCCACCTTGGATGGATAATATTAATTATCCAATTTGCCCCCTCACTTACCCTACTGGCCCTCATACTGTACTTTGTAATAACTTTCTCAGCATTCCTGACGTTTAAAATCAACAACGCAACCACCATCAATTCACTAGCAACTTCCTGGTCAAAAGCCCCAATTCTCACTAGCACAGCCCCCATGATCCTCCTCTCACTAGGAGGGCTTCCTCCCCTCACAGGGTTTATGCCAAAATGGCTTATCCTCCAAGAACTTGCAAAGCAAGGCCTACCAGCCACTGCAACCATCGCAGCCCTCACAGCACTACTCAGCCTTTATTTTTATCTCCGCCTCTCTTATGCCATAGCCCTTACCATATCCCCAAACAACCTCTCAGGAACAACACCCTGACGTCTATGCTCCTCCCAAATTTCCCTCCCCCTGTCCACATCCACACTAATAGCCTGCGCACTATTACCCCTTACCCCAGCAGTCACCGCCCTCCTGACATTCTAAACAGAGGCTTAGGATAGCACCTAGACCAAGGGCCTTCAAAGCCCTAAGCGGGAGTGAAAATCTCCCAGCCTCTGCGTTAAGACTTGCGGGACACTAACCCACAGCTTCTGTGTGCAAAACAGACACTTTAATTAAGCTAAAGCCTTACTAGATGGGAAGGCCTCGATCCTACAAACTCTTAGTTAACAGCTAAGCGCCCTAACCAGCGAGCATCCATCTATCTTTCCCCCGCCTGCCGGGCTAAAAGGCGGGGGAAAGCCCCGGCAGACGTTACTCTACCACTTAAGATTTGCAATCAAATGTGTATGACACCTCAGGGCTTGGTAAAAAGAGGACTTGAACCTCTGTCCATGGGGCTACAACCCACCGCTTAACCCTCAGCCATTTTACCTGTGGCAATCACGCGCTGATTTTTCTCAACCAACCATAAAGACATCGGCACCCTCTATCTTGTATTCGGTGCTTGAGCGGGCATAGTGGGCACAGCCTTAAGCCTACTAATCCGTGCTGAACTAAGTCAACCTGGCGCCTTGCTAGGAGACGACCAGATCTATAATGTAATCGTCACGGCCCATGCCTTTGTAATGATTTTCTTTATAGTAATGCCAATTATAATCGGTGGCTTTGGAAACTGATTAATTCCCCTAATGATTGGCGCCCCAGACATAGCTTTCCCACGAATAAATAACATAAGCTTTTGACTGCTCCCTCCTTCCTTCCTCCTTCTCCTCGCATCCTCTGGTGTTGAAGCCGGAGCCGGCACAGGATGAACTGTATATCCCCCTCTGGCAGGGAACCTCGCCCACGCGGGGGCCTCTGTAGATTTAACAATCTTTTCTCTCCACCTGGCGGGTGTCTCCTCAATCCTTGGAGCAATCAACTTTATCACTACAATTATTAATATGAAGCCCCCAGCAATCTCGCAATACCAAACCCCACTGTTCGTGTGGGCTGTCCTAATTACAGCCGTCCTACTACTACTATCCCTCCCCGTGCTTGCCGCTGGGATTACAATACTGCTAACAGATCGAAACTTAAATACCACTTTCTTTGACCCAGCAGGGGGTGGGGACCCAATTCTGTACCAGCACCTTTTCTGATTCTTTGGCCACCCTGAAGTCTACATCCTAATTCTTCCAGGCTTCGGAATAATCTCCCATATTGTTGCATACTACGCAGGCAAAAAAGAACCGTTTGGGTACATAGGCATGGTATGGGCTATAATGGCCATCGGCCTACTAGGCTTCATTGTATGAGCACACCACATATTCACAGTAGGAATGGACGTAGACACCCGAGCATACTTTACATCCGCCACTATGATCATCGCGATCCCAACCGGTGTAAAAGTGTTTAGCTGACTAGCCACTCTTCACGGAGGTGCAATTAAATGAGAAACCCCCCTCCTTTGGGCCCTAGGCTTTATCTTCCTCTTTACTGTGGGGGGACTAACCGGGATTGTACTAGCCAACTCTTCCCTAGACATCATACTGCATGACACTTATTATGTTGTTGCCCACTTCCACTACGTTCTTTCAATAGGAGCAGTCTTTGCAATTATAGCTGGATTTGTTCACTGATTCCCTCTCCTAACAGGCTATACCCTTCACAGCACATGATCAAAAATCCACTTTGGGGTTATGTTTGTAGGAGTAAACCTAACATTCTTCCCCCAACACTTCTTAGGCCTAGCCGGAATACCACGTCGATACTCCGACTATCCAGATGCCTACACCCTTTGAAACACTGTCTCTTCTTTAGGCTCCCTCGTCTCTTTAACAGCAGTTATTATATTCCTATTCATTATTTGAGAAGCATTTGCTGCCAAACGAGAAGTGCTCTCAGTAGAACTAACTGCAACTAACGTAGAGTGACTACACGGCTGCCCTCCTCCTTACCACACATTTGAAGAGCCCGCCTTCGTTCAAGTTCAACCAGCCCGCTAACGAGAAAGGGAGGAGTCGAACCCCCATATGTTGGTTTCAAGCCAACCACATAACCGCTCTGTCACTTTCTTCATAAGACACTAGTATAACGGAAAATACACTGCTTTGTCAGGGCAGAGTCGTGGGTTAAACCCCCGCGTGTCTTAAAATTAATGGCACATCCCTCACAACTAGGATTTCAAGATGCAGCTTCCCCCGTTATAGAAGAACTCCTTCATTTCCATGACCACGCCTTAATAATCGTATTTTTAATCAGCACACTCGTACTTTACATTATTGTAGCCATAGTCTCAACTAAACTGACCAATAAAAATATTCTAGACTCCCAAGAAATTGAAATCATCTGAACTATTCTTCCAGCAATTATTCTCATCCTCATTGCTCTCCCCTCCCTCCGAATTCTCTACCTAATAGACGAAATTAATGACCCCCACCTCACAATTAAAGCGATGGGCCACCAATGATACTGAAGCTACGAATATACAGACTACGAAGACCTGGGCTTTGACTCTTACATAGTCCCCACACAAGACCTGGCCCCTGGACAATTTCGACTTCTCGAAGCAGACCATCGGATAGTAGTCCCAATAGAATCCCCTGTTCGAGTTCTAGTCTCAGCTGAAGACGTATTACACTCATGAGCCGTTCCCTCCCTCGGTGTCAAAATAGACGCAGTCCCCGGCCGCCTAAACCAAACAGCATTTATTGCATCCCGCCCAGGAGTTTTCTATGGTCAATGCTCAGAAATTTGTGGAGCTAACCATAGCTTTATGCCCATTGTAGTAGAGGCAGTCCCCCTAACCCACTTTGAACACTGATCATCTCTAATACTCGAAGATGCCTCGCTGAGAAGCTAAACCGGGTCACAGCGTTAGCCTTTTAAGCTAAAGATTGGTGCCTCCCAACCACCCCCAGCGACATGCCTCAATTAAACCCCGCCCCTTGATTTGCCATTCTAGTATTCTCATGACTAGTCTTCTTAACAATCCTTCCCCCAAAAATTCTAGCCCACACCTTCCCAAATGAGCCGACCCCCCAAAGCACACAAAAACCTAAAACAGAATCTTGAAACTGACCATGGCACTAAACTTCTTCGACCAATTTATAAGCCCCACCTATCTAGGAATCCCTCTGATTGCACTCGCACTAACCCTCCCCTGAACCCTATTTCCAACCCCCTCATCTCGTTGACTTAATAATCGGGTATTAACCCTTCAAGGCTGATTTATTAACCGATTTACCTACCAATTAATAATGCCAATCAACGCAGGAGGCCACAAATGAGCCACTATCTTTGCCTCACTAATACTGTTCCTTATCTCTTTAAACATACTAGGGCTCCTCCCATACACTTTTACACCAACAACACAACTTTCAATAAATATGGGATTAGCAGTTCCTCTCTGGATAGCGACAGTTTTAATCGGAATACGGAACCAGCCAACCGCTGCACTAGGCCACCTCCTGCCAGAAGGCACCCCAGCCCCCCTGATTCCAGTACTAATTATTATCGAAACAATCAGCGTATTTATCCGACCCCTAGCCCTAGGAGTGCGACTGACAGCCAATCTAACAGCAGGGCATCTTCTAATTCAACTAATTGCCACCGCTGCCTTCGTCCTTATCCCTCTAATGCCAACAGTCGCCCTCCTCACCGGAGTAGTTCTATTCTTGCTAACCATTCTAGAAGTGGCAGTAGCAATAATTCAAGCATACGTATTTGTCCTCCTTTTAAGCCTATACCTACAAGAAAACGTTTAATGGCCCACCAAGCACACGCATACCACATAGTAGACCCCAGCCCTTGACCCCTTACAGGAGCAGTCGCTGCCCTTTTAATAACCTCTGGCCTTGCCATCTGGTTCCACTTCCACTCAACCACTTTAATAACGATTGGCCTCATTCTTCTACTCCTAACAATGTACCAATGATGACGAGACATCATTCGAGAGGGAACATTTCAAGGACACCACACACCCCCAGTCCAAAAAGGCCTTCGATACGGAATAATCCTGTTCATTACATCAGAAGTCTTCTTTTTTCTAGGTTTCTTTTGAGCTTTCTACCATGCCAGCCTTGCACCCACCCCTGAGCTAGGAGGCTGCTGACCCCCAACAGGCATCACGCCCCTAGACCCATTTGAAGTCCCCCTGCTCAACACAGCAGTGCTACTAGCATCCGGCGTGACTGTCACATGAGCCCACCACAGCATTATAGAAGGCGAACGTAAACAGGCCATCCACTCATTAACGCTTACTATCCTTCTTGGCTTCTACTTTACCTTCCTGCAAGCCATAGAGTATTATGAAGCCCCCTTCACAATCGCAGATGGTGTCTATGGCTCAACCTTCTTCGTAGCAACCGGATTCCACGGATTACATGTTATTATTGGCTCCACCTTCCTTGCCGTCTGCCTTCTACGACAAGTTCAGTATCACTTTACATCAGAACACCACTTCGGGTTCGAAGCAGCAGCCTGATACTGGCACTTCGTAGACGTAGTATGACTTTTCCTCTATATTTCTATCTATTGATGAGGCTCATAATCTTTCTAGTATTAAAGTTAGTATAAGTGACTTCCAATCACCTGGTTTTGGTTAAAGCCCAAAGAAAGATAATGAATTTAGTCACCACCGTAATCATCATTGCTGTCATCTTATCTTCAGTCCTAGCAATCGTCTCCTTCTGACTGCCCATAATAAGCCCAGACCAAGAAAAACTATCACCCTACGAGTGCGGATTTGACCCCCTAGGGTCCGCACGACTCCCTTTCTCACTACGCTTTTTCTTAGTAGCAATTTTATTCCTACTCTTTGACTTAGAAATTGCATTACTCCTTCCTCTACCCTGAGGAGACCAACTCCCTGCCCCCACTATTACATTCTTTTGAGCAGCCCTGGTCCTACTACTACTAACCCTGGGCCTAATCTATGAATGAGCCCAAGGAGGGCTCGAATGAGCTGAATAGGTAATTATTTTAATTAAAATAGTTGATTTCGGCTCAGAAGCTCGTGGTTAAAGTCCACAATTACCTAATGACCCCCGTACATTTTACTTTCTCAACAGCCTTCCTATTAGGGCTGGCAGGACTTGCATTTCATCGAATGCATCTATTGTCCGCCCTCCTATGCTTAGAAGGTATAATACTGTCCCTGTTTCTTGCGCTCTCTCTATGAACCCTAGAACTAAACACCACAAGTTTCTCCACCTCCCCCATACTCCTCCTTGCCTTCTCGGCCTGTGAAGCAAGCGCAGGCTTGGCCCTCCTAGTCGCCACCTCCCGAACACATGGTACAGACCGCCTACAAAGCCTTAACCTCCTACAATGTTAAAAATCCTGATCCCTACAATTATGCTAATTCCTACCGCCTGACTTACCCCAGCCAAGTGACTCTGACCAACCACCCTCGCCCAAAGCCTAACTATCGCCTTAGCCAGCTTAACCTGGCTCATCAACACATCCGAAACAGGATGGTCAGCCCTTAATTACTTCATAGCAACGGATCCCCTCTCCACCCCCCTCCTCGTGCTAACATGCTGACTCCTCCCACTAATAATTCTAGCGAGCCAAAATCACACAATGCCAGAACCCATTAACCGACAACGGATATACATCACCCTTTTAATTTCCCTGCAAATATTCCTCATTATAGCCTTCTCTGCCACCGAAGTCATCCTTTTCTACATCATATTTGAAGCAACACTAGTGCCTACACTAATTATCATTACTCGCTGGGGCAACCAGACAGAGCGGCTTAACGCGGGCACCTATTTCCTTTTTTATACCCTCGCTGGGTCTCTTCCACTCTTAGTTGCACTACTACTGCTACAAAATACCGCCGGCACACTCTCCCTTCTAACTCTCCAATATACCCCTGCGCCCTCAATAATTTCTGTCGCCGACAAGCTATGATGAGCAGGATGTCTACTAGCATTCCTTGTTAAGATACCACTTTACGGAGTACATCTATGGCTGCCCAAAGCACATGTCGAGGCCCCCATCGCAGGATCAATAATCCTAGCAGCAGTTCTCTTAAAACTTGGAGGCTACGGCATGATACGAATAATAGTTATGCTAGAGCCCCTAACCAAAGAACTAAGCTACCCCTTTATTATCTTAGCACTATGAGGAGTAATTATAACCGGTTCCATTTGTCTACGACAAACAGACCTAAAATCACTCATCGCATACTCCTCTGTTGGACACATGGGCCTAGTAGCAGGAGGCATTTTAATTCAAACCCCCTGAGGATTTACAGGCGCCCTTATTCTTATAATCGCGCACGGTCTCACCTCATCCGCCCTCTTCTGCTTAGCAAACACAAACTACGAACGAACCCATAGCCGGACTATAATGTTGGCCCGCGGCCTACAAGTTGTTCTTCCTTTAATAACCGCATGGTGATTCATCGCCAGCCTGGCTAACTTAGCCCTCCCCCCTCTCCCCAACTTAATAGCAGAGCTTATAATTATTGTTTCCCTATTCAATTGATCCTGATGAACAATCGCCCTCACAGGAGGAGGAACACTCATCACCGCCGGCTACTCTCTATATATGTTCCTAATAACCCAACGAGGTCCCCTCCCCGCACATATCCTTGCTCTTCCCCCCTCACACACCCGAGAACACCTTCTAATAGCCTTACACCTTCTCCCCCTTCTGCTGCTTATCCTAAAGCCCGAACTAATCTGAAGCTGATCAGCTTGTAGACATAGTTTAACAAAAACATTAGATTGTGATTCTAAAGACAGAGGTTAAAATCCTCTTGTCCACCGAGAGAGGCTTGCTAGCAACGAAGACTGCTAATCCTCGTCCCCTCGGTTGAAATCCGGAGCTCACTCGCACTAAGGCTCCTAAAGGATAACAGCTCATCCGTTGGTCTTAGGAACCAAAAACTCTTGGTGCAAATCCAAGTAGCAGCTATGCACCCCACACCTGTCACAATAACAACCAGTCTAATCGTCATCTTCGCTCTCCTCCTCTACCCTGTTCTTACGACCTTCTCCCCCACCCCAAAAAACGAAACTTGGGCACTCCTCCAAGTAAAAACAGCCGTTAAACTAGCGTTCTTTACGAGCCTCCTCCCCCTATTCTTGTTCCTCTCCGAAGGAGCAGAAACTGTTATCACCAACTGAAACTGAACCAACACACACACATTTGACATCAACATTAGCCTTAAATTTGACCACTATTCCCTTATCTTTACCCCCGTCGCCCTATACGTGACCTGGTCCATTCTAGAATTTGCCTCATGATACATGCACTCAGACCCCTATATAAACCGATTCTTTAAGTACCTGCTCACCTTCCTTATCGCTATAATTGTGTTAGTTACATCCAACAACATATTCCAACTCTTCATCGGATGAGAAGGAGTCGGGATCATATCATTCCTACTTATCGGATGATGGTACGGCCGGGCAGACGCCAATACAGCCGCCCTACAAGCAGTCATTTATAACCGTGTGGGGGACATCGGGCTAATCTTTGCCATAGCATGAATGGCCACAAACCTTAACTCTTGAGAAATACAACAAATCTTTTCCACCACCAAAGACATTGACCTAACTTTCCCCCTACTAGGACTGATCGTCGCCGCCACCGGCAAATCAGCCCAATTTGGACTTCACCCCTGACTGCCCTCTGCCATGGAGGGCCCTACGCCGGTCTCTGCCCTACTTCACTCAAGCACCATAGTCGTAGCAGGCATTTTTTTATTAATCCGAATAAGCCCCCTAATAGAACATAACACGACCGCCCTAACTATCTGCTTATGCTTGGGCGCCCTCACGACCTTATTTACAGCCACCTGCGCCCTTACCCAAAATGACATTAAAAAAATCGTCGCATTTTCAACATCAAGCCAACTTGGCCTCATAATAGTCACAATTGGGCTCGGACAGCCCCAACTAGCCTTCTTACATATCTGCACCCACGCATTCTTCAAAGCAATATTATTCCTGTGTTCAGGGTCAATCATTCACAGCCTAAATGACGAACAAGATATCCGAAAAATAGGAGGAATACACCACCTAACCCCCTTCACATCCTCGGCCCTAACAATTGGAAGCCTCGCCCTAACAGGCACCCCCTTCTTAGCCGGGTTCTTCTCCAAAGACGCTATCATTGAAGCACTAAACACATCCTACCTCAACGCCTGAGCCCTTATTCTCACTCTCTTAGCAACCTCCTTCACGGCCGTCTATAGCCTTCGAGTTGTATTCTTTGTCTCCATAGGACACCCCCGATTTAACACTCTCTCCCCTATTAATGAAAATAACCCTGCAGTTCTCAACCCCATTAAACGACTCGCCTGAGGAAGTATCATCGCAGGCTTACTAATTACATCAAACATTCTACCCTCAAACACCCCCATTATAACCATGCCCCCCATCCTCAAACTTGCCGCCCTACTAGTCACAATCATCGGACTAGTTACGGCCCTAGAACTGGCATCCCTTACAAATAAGCAATTTAAACCCACCCCTTTACTAGCCCCCCACCACTTCTCTAATATACTAGGCTTCTTCCCATCAATTATCCACCGCCTCCCCCCAAAAATTAACCTACTATTAGGGCAGTACATTGCTAGCCAAATAGTCGACCAAACCTGATTTGAAAAATCCGGACCAAAAGCGATTTACAACACCAACCTTCCTCTGATTACTACCGCCAGCAACGCACAACGAGGCATAGTTAAAACCTTTTTAACACTATTTCTCCTCACATTCTTACTAAGCCTTCTCCTAATAACCTACTAAACGGCCCGAAGCGCCCCCCGATTGAGCCCCCGAGACAACTCCAACACAACAAACAAAGTCAAAAGAAGAACTCAGGCCCCCACCACCAACATTCACCCCCCTGAAGAATACATCATCGCCACACCTATCGTATCCCCCCGAGAAACATAAAACTCCCCCAGCTCATCCGCAGTAGCCCAAGAATCAGCATACCACCCCCCTCAAAAATATGCTCCCCCTAACGAAACCGCCACCGAATACATTAATACATGTAGGGCAACAGACCGACTGCCTAAAGTCTCAGGATAAGGCTCAGCAGCCAAAGCCGCCGAATAAGCAAACACTACCAACATCCCGCCCAAATAGATCAGAAACAAAATTAAAGATAAAAAGGGCGCCCCATGGCCAACCAACATCCCGCACCCCATCCCAGACACAACAACCAGCCCTAATGCCCCAAAATAAGGAGAAGGATTTGAAGCAACTACTACTAAACCTATAACCAGCCCCACCATAAAAATGCACATAACATAAGTCATAATTCTTGCCAGGATTCTAACCAGGACTAATGGCTTGAAAAACCACCGTTGTTATTCAACTACAAAAACGCTAATGGCCCCCCTACGGAAAACACACCCCCTATTAAAAATCGTTAACCACGCACTAGTGGACCTTCCCGCCCCATCAAATATTTCCGCGTGATGAAACTTTGGCTCTCTCCTAGGCCTCTGTCTAGCAGCCCAGCTACTCACAGGAATCTTCCTCGCGATACACTATACAGCCGACGTCTCAATAGCATTCTCCTCCGTCGCCCACATCTGCCGAGATGTAAACTACGGCTGGCTGCTCCGAAACCTGCACGCTAACGGAGCCTCTTTCTTCTTCATCTGCATCTACCTTCACATCGGACGAGGCCTGTACTATGGATCATACCTTTTCAAAGAAACATGAAACATCGGGGTCGTCCTCTTACTCCTAGTTATAATGACTGCATTCGTAGGATACGTCCTGCCTTGAGGACAAATATCATTCTGAGGCGCCACAGTCATCACCAACCTCCTCTCCGCCGTCCCATACGTAGGGACTACCTTAGTACAATGAATCTGAGGAGGCTTCTCAGTAGACAACGCAACCCTCACACGGTTCTTTACCTTCCACTTCCTGCTCCCTTTCATTATTACAGCCGTCACAATAATTCATCTTCTTTTCCTACATGAAACAGGCTCAAACAACCCAACTGGCCTAAACTCCGACGCCGACAAAATCCCATTCCACCCGTACTTTACCTACAAAGACCTCCTAGGATTTGGCATTATAATTTCCGCCCTATACGGAGTGGCCCTCTTTGCCCCAAACTACTTAGGCGACCCAGACAACTTCATCCCGGCAAACCCGCTGGTAACTCCTCCACACATCAAGCCCGAATGATACTTCTTATTTGCTTACGCCATCCTCCGGTCAATCCCCAACAAACTAGGAGGCGTACTAGCCCTCCTCGCATCCATTCTCGTACTCCTATTGGTACCGTTCTTACACACCTCAAAACAACGAGCACTCACATTCCGACCCATCTCCCAAGTTATCTTCTGAACCCTCGTCGCAGACGTAATAATCCTGACATGGATCGGGGGAATACCAGTCGAACACCCCTACATCATCATCGGCCAGATCGCATCCGCCCTTTACTTTGCCATCTTCCTACTAGTCCTTCCAATGGCAGGTTGACTAGAAAATAAACTACTTGCACTAGACTGCAGCAGTAGCTCAGTGCCAGAGCGCCGGTCTTGTAAATCGGACGCCGGGGGTTAAAATCCCCCCTGCTGCCTCAAAGAAGGGAGATTCTAACTCCCACCGCTGGCTCCCAAAGCCAAAATTCTAAATTAAACTATTCTTTGCGCATAATACATATATGTATTTACACCATATATCTATATCAAACATATATAATAATGCTTTAGGACATATAATATGTATTATCCACATACATAGGCTTTGACCATTCATTCATCACCATGTCAACTAAGAGTTACACAATGCATAAACTGAATAAACAACACCTATTTCATACTAATAGATATTACCCAGCCTAATCAACCACAAAACAAGTTAAGACCTTATATAAATTTAAATGACTCATATATACCAGGATTCAAAATCCCGCCAAGACCAAAATCCTATGCAGACAAGAGTAACATCCGAGATGAAGCGGAGCGATCACGGTTATTGATGGTCAGGGACAGAAATTGTGGGGGTTTCACCTAGTGCACTATTCCTGGCATTTGGTTCCTATTTCAGGTCCATTGATTGTAAATGTTCCACATTCTTTCCTCGACGCTTGCATAAGTTGTTGGTGGAGTACACACGGTGCGCGCGACACATGCCGAGCGTTCTCTCTAATGGGCTAGGTTATTTTTTTTTGTCCTCCTTTCACTTGGCATTTCACAGTGCAGCGCTAAGGATTGTTGACAAGGGTGTACATTTTCCTCGCTTGGCGTGCATAGCATCCATGGTGGAAAGACTTTCATTAAAGAGTTGCATAACTGATATCAAGAGCATAATTACTAATGGTTTCTCCTAATTTATCTAAGGTATGCCCCCCTCGGCTTTCGCGCGTTAAACCCCCCTACCCCCCTAAACTCGTAGGCTAGTATTATTCCTGAAAACCCCCCGGAAACAGGAAAACCTCGAGTGGGGAATTGCACCGCCCCAACGTGCATCTATTTACATTATTATAATAATGCAATT